TTTAAGAAAGGGAAAATTTTAGATATCAAATTTTTGTACATTTCAATTTGAATTAAGAATTCCGCGCACAAAACAAATGCAAATACTACATATACATCTGATCATATATGTATTACTATTATGTATTACAATAAACACTTGAATAAAGAAGGAGGATTAGAAATGCGAGATCTAAAAACATATCTATCTGTGGCGCCAGTAATAAGTACTCTATGGTTCGGATCCTTAGCAGGCCTATTGATAGAGATCAATCGTTTTTTCCCAGATGCGTTGACATTCCCCTTTTTTTCATTCTAGTTACTAACATGGGGGGTGAAGAAGATTAAATAAATATCTGGAATTATTACCCCTCTTTTTTTTATAATTCAAAGAAGTTAGAAAAGAGAAAGAATAAAAGTGGATTCAACCTCAGTGAAATTTTGAACTCGGGACGGAGCTTCAAGTAAATTAACTTCAATTCTCTTTCTTAATTTAATTGAGGTGGAAATCTGGTTAGGTCAACAGTATCATACAAGATGCTTAAATAAACTACTGTACTGCGATTCTAAGTATTACTTATTTTCAGTATAATTGGTTACAACACAACATTTCATAATTTGTTTCGAGTGAGCAACTTTTCTTTTTTGTTCCTGTCTTCCGCGTTTCAAATCGGAAAATAAAAGAGTTGAGTGAATAAAAAACCAAAAGGAGGTTCATGGCCAAGGGTAAAGATGTCCGAGTACGGGTTATTTTGGAATGTACTAGTTGTGTTCGAAACAATGTTAATAAGAAATCAACAGGTATTTCCAGATATATTACTCAAAAGAATCGACACAATACGTCTAGTCGATTAGAATTGAAAAAATTTTGTCCCTACTGTCATAGACATACAATTCACAGGGAGATAAAGAAATAAATGGCATCGATGACTTGCTTGTCACTTTATACTTTATAAAAAGGAAGATAAAAAATGACATATTAACATAATAGATAGATATTTTTATATTTCAATTTAATATAGTATTATATTATTATTATAATATTAGAATGTTATTATAATTATTTATATTATATATATTTAAATATTTAATTTATATATATATTGAAATATAAACAAGCAAAATTTCTTAATTCTAATTCTAAATCATTATCATTTTTGATCCGATCAAACGAAAGAAGATTTTCAAAATAAGGAATAAACAAACCATGGATAAATCCAAGCGAATTTTTCTTAAGTCCAAGCGATCTTTTCGTCGGCGTTTGCCCCCGATTGGATCGGGGGATCATATTGATTATAGGAACATGAGTTTAATTAGTCGATTTATTAGTGAACAAGGAAAAATATTATCGAGACGGGTGAATAGATTAACTTTAAAACAACAACGATTAATTACTATTGCTATAAAACAAGCTCGTATTTTATCTCCATTACCCTTTCTTACTAATGAAAAAAAATTTGAAAAAAAGAGAGTTGGTCGTTAAAACGAAAACGACAAGTCTTAGAATCCAAAAAAACTAGGCTTACGTTTCAATTGAATAAAAAGTCCAATCCGAACTCAAACTGATGTTTTGTTCGAAAAATTCCAAAATATGGATTTTGGTGGCGTAAGCCAAAAGCGAATTAGGGAAGTTGGGGAAGAAGAATCAATCTTTTTTTATTAAATGTTTTTTTTGCTTCGTTTAACTACTTGATTATATTATCATCAATCGTATTTTAATTTCTATTCTACCTTCCCGGAATTCATTCTCTAAGGCCAAGGAATTCCATGTAAAACAGTAAAACATTTCGATGGATTCCTCCTAATCGCCTTATTTTATGTTTATGATGTCATTGGAAATCATATAAAGACAATTTCTATTTAATATAGCAAGTTGCGCAAGTATTTTACGATTAAGAAGCAACTTTCTCTTGTACAGATTGTTTATTAATCTATTATAACTAAAAGATATTGTATTCTCGCGAATTACGGCATTTATACGAATGACCCACAAACGACGCACATTCCTTTTTTGCTTATCTCTATCCCGATGGGACGAAACCAAAGCTCTGATTTTTTGTTGAATAATATTTCGAGTAAGTCTTGAATGAGCCCCGCGAAAGCTTGATGCGAATAAACGGATTTTTATTCTACGCTTTCGAGCTATATATCCTCGTTTAATTCTGGTCATTGAATACCCGAAACGTTGATGACTAACTGATTGATTTCCTTTCTTTCAGTTATTCTTTTCCCCTTTTCTATAATAACAAAACGGATTTTTCCAATGTATAAAATAATAATTCCAATGGTTTTTGCTACTCTAACCTTCCCAACCACGATTTTTTCTCTAGGCATTTCACCTCGAAATAATAAACTCTATTGATACTCGGTATCAAACAAAAACATAGTAAATAAGAATGAGTAGTAAGATAAAGAAATAGTGGGTTTCATCGTTTTTATGGTTAGTTCTTAAACGGCGAGGTCTTTTCTATACACCGGAGCCCCGTCTTTCATTTAATCAATGCTATTGTTAACTTGTACAGTTGACACTTTTTGGCTCTACCCGTTATTATCCAGTAATAGGTCTCTCACACCAAGATCTAGCTATACAGTAACGGTATTTAATTATGCGGATTGGCTGATTAGCTGACCCTTTTAGTCCGTCTGTTCTTACAAGAATGGTGCCAGAACTTTTTTTGCTTTTTAATTTGAATATGATTATCCCCGCTTAACGGATAACAATTTACTGCCAATGGGGAATTTTTTCTCGTTTTGAAATCGAGAATTGAGGTGATTGAATTTGCACCAAGGGAAACCATAAATTTGATACACAATAGAAGGATAGAACTCTTTTTTAGATAAGGAAGGTTTTTTTTTCATTTTATCCTATTCATCGGTACTGATCATGGGTAGTCGAAAGTTGTTTCCTTTCGTTTGTCCCAACCCCCAATCTGAACGAGTCGCACATACACCCTAGTACACGTTCCTCGGCGTTGAGGACATCCCCCAAGAGCGGGGGATTTTGTAACATTTCTGATTGGCTGTCTTGTGTTTCTAATAAGTTGTTTAATAGTTGGCATGGTAAATCGTATGCATAATGGGTTGGTTTAGATCGATCCTAACCAGATGATTATAAATGCTTTCTATATCTATTAAATTGATAAATATTCTATTACTTATTCTCTTAATTTGAATTAAGAGAATAAGTAATAGAATTACGAATATTAAATACCCCTAAGAAAAAAATCTCAAATCATGATTTGCGTGAAATTTCTGCTACTTTAAATTATGATTATGCAACTGCTACAAGATCAACAATTCCATGAGCTTGGGCTTCTGTTGCTGACATAAAAGTATCCCTTTCCATGTCTTCGGATACAATCCATAAGGGTTTACCTGTTCTTTGTGCATAAACCTTTGTGAGGATTTCGCGCAGTTTCAGTAGTTCTTCCGCTTCCAGGACAAATTCTGCTACCTGTCCCTCAGAATAAGCAGCACTAGGTTGATGGATCATTACCCTGATGATATAAGATAATCAAAGGCTACTCTATCTTGCACGATAAGATAAATGACGGGATAAAGAATAATTAACAAAAAAAGATAGAATTAAATAACCGTACAGGCATTGTTTGGGCATTGCATACGGCTCCACAAGAAACTTAACTTTTTTAGTTGATCGAAGGAAAGTATAGAGCCTATCAGGCCTAGATCGGTAAATGATCCAATAACCACCCTTCTCTTGAGACTTGAGAGGAAATTAGTTAATAAAAAACAAATACTATGGTGGCTCCGTTGCTTTATTTCATCGATGATTTAGCAATCCCAAAGTTTCTTTTTTTTTCAAATAAAAAAATAATATAATCTTATTTTTTGTTCGTACTTTTTCATAACATTAAGAACCTTTATGGTGTGAAAACAAAAAAGTTTGCAACGCTGAAATAAGGCTCCGACAGATTAAGATAAAATCGGAAATACCCTTAATATCTCATACTACTCTTTCGATAAATAATCTAATGTTAAAAAAAATAAAGGAATTTCTTATATCGAATTCAAAATGCCATGCTATTATTACTTAATATATATTCATATTTTTTATGGCGAAGGCATAGTTTTGTTCTTTCAAATAAAAAAACCCAATGGCGCCGAGCGTGAGGGAATGCTATACGTTTGGTGATTTTTCCTCCAACCAGGATAATAGATCCCATCGAAGCGGCTAATCCCATGCATACTGTTTGTATATCCGGTCGCACATATTGCATAGTATCATAAATAGCCATTCCGGGTATTACCCATCCGCCAGGAGAGTTTATAAACAAATATAAATCTTTGGTCTCGCTTTCTGCACTAAGATATAGCATAAGAGCGATAAGTTGATTCGAGATCGCGCTATCAACCATTTGGCCTAAAAAAAGTAATCTTTCTCGATAAAGTCGGTTGATTAGGATCAGATTCTACCCCTTAGGAACCGTACATGCATATTTTGATGCATACGGTTCAATAAAAATTTAGAAAAAAAGATCAATGTGTAGATTCCAGCCCTGCTTTGTGTGATAGTAAGTCCTTTCTAACTTCTCTTCTAACGAAAGGGTCCTTTCTTTCATTGTTTAAGAAGGATGAGTTTTGATCCGTTTATCTATAAAATCTAAAAAAGAATTCATTAAACTTATCAAACTAACTTCTCATTGATGTATTCTTTCATCGGGATCCAATTTAATAAAAATCACGATGGCATTTTCTTGTTCCTGAATGGGCTTCTTAAATTCTCTTAGGTTTTGTGCTCTACTCCGAGTAAGGATCCGCCCCCATTTTTATTTGCACATATAGGGCAAATTTCACCAATACCGCGTCTTTTTGCTCAATTTTTTTTTTTTTCAATTCCTTTCACGTCTTCCGTCAAATAGTTGACGCATTCGTTATATTATTTGAATTTGATTAATTATGATTAGCAGTTTTAAATTGCCTGCTCTTTATTTAAAAATTTTTAAATAGAATATGCTACTAGAATATGCTATAACTATAAGTAGTAATCATAGATATCGTACTAAATTGGGTTTTCTCAACGGAGCCTAGCATACTTCATTTTATTGGTCCAAACAAAACAAGCCAACCATAAATTATTCTAATTGATAAGATACCTCCAAAACTTGCGTTTCATTATACTTCACGCTCCAAATTTTTGATGATTTAATCAATTTTTCTTGGGCGAAACAGAGGTTAATCCCGATCAGGGGAGGAAAACGGGGAAATCCCATATGGCCCAATATATCTGACAAGTCGCACTATATGTCAATCCAATTTTTATGGCCCCTCCCGGGAAGTTGAAAACGGACTTTTGGAACACCAATAGGCATAAAATGTAAAGACAAAAAGATTAAATACTTTATTTCACTTTGATGTGAAAGCGTAACAATGAATTTATTGTCTTAAAAATATTAATCTTAAAAATATTAATATTATATTAGCTTAAATTAGCTTAAAGATATTTAGTCTTAATATAATATATTAATTAAATTATATAAATTATTATATAGATTATTATATAGTTAATTATATTATAATAATTAATATTATTACAATTCTATTAATATTAGAATGTATATAATATTTATATTTTTGATTTATATTCCTATTTATTATTCTTCATATTTATTTAATTCATACTTCATTTTTATTTAGTTAATATTTTGATTAATTTTTATTCACAGATTTACTAAGTTCATAAATAACTAAAAAAATAAATATAAATACAAGGAAGACAAAATGAATAAAACCAAACAAAATCTTACGAGCAAGTGCCTTGCATTATGAAAAAATCTCCACGCATTCGCTCTTATAAAATGGGGTTAACCCCCCATTGCGTATTGGTACTTATCGAGTATAGAATAGATCTGCTTCTCTTTGTTCCTACAAACAGAATTGTGACATTATGACTAAAATATTATAAAGAGTAGAAAAAATATTACTCCTTTCTATAAGATAATCCACCGAAAAGGGAGGGGCCATAACATTGTTTTTTCCAGTGCAATAAAGTTACATAGTGTCTATTTTTTGTTGATAAAGGGGTATTTTCATGGGTTTGCCTTGGTATCGTGTTCATACCGTCGTATTGAATGATCCCGGTCGTTTGCTGGCTGTACATATAATGCATACAGCTTTAGTTGCCGGTTGGGCCGGTTCGATGGCTCTATATGAATTAGCAGTTTTTGATCCCTCTGATCCCGTTCTTGATCCAATGTGGAGACAAGGCATGTTCGTTATACCCTTCATGACTCGTTTAGGAATAACCAATTCGTGGGGTGGTTGGAGTATCACGGGAGGAACTATAACTAATCCCGGTATTTGGAGTTATGAAGGTGTGGCCGGGGCGCATATTGTGTTTTCTGGCTTATGCTTTTTGGCGGCTATCTGGCATTGGGTGTATTGGGATCTAGAAATATTTTGTGATGAACGTACAGGAAAACCTTCTTTGGATTTGCCTAAGATTTTTGGAATTCATTTATTTCTCTCAGGGCTGGCTTGTTTTGGGTTTGGTGCTTTTCATGTAACTGGATTGTATGGTCCTGGAATATGGGTGTCGGATCCTTATGGCCTAACCGGAAAGGTACAAGCTGTAAATCCAGCGTGGGGTGTCGAGGGTTTTGATCCTTTTGTTCCGGGAGGAATAGCTTCTCATCATATTGCAGCGGGGACATTGGGCATATTGGCAGGCCTATTTCATCTTAGTGTTCGTCCGCCCCAACGTCTATACAAAGGATTACGTATGGGAAATATTGAAACTGTGCTTTCCAGTAGTATCGCGGCTGTCTTTTTTGCAGCCTTTGTTGTTGCTGGAACTATGTGGTATGGTTCAGCAACTACCCCGATTGAGTTATTTGGTCCCACTCGTTATCAATGGGATCAAGGATACTTCCAGCAAGAAATCTATCGAAGAGTTGGTGCTGGGTTAGCCGAAACTCAAAGTTTATCCGAAGCTTGGTCTAAAATTCCTGAAAAATTAGCTTTTTATGATTACATCGGTAATAACCCGGCAAAGGGTGGATTGTTCAGAGCAGGATCAATGGATAATGGAGATGGAATTGCTGTTGGGTGGTTAGGACATCCTATTTTTAGAGATAAAGAAGGACATGAACTTTTTGTACGTCGCATGCCCACTTTTTTTGAAACATTTCCGGTTGTTTTGGTAGACGGAGACGGAATTGTTAGAGCCGATGTTCCTTTTCGAAGGGCAGAATCAAAATATAGTGTCGAACAGGTGGGTGTAACGGTTGAGTTCTATGGGGGCGAACTAAATGGAGTCAGTTATAGCGATCCTGCTACTGTGAAAAAGTATGCTAGACGCGCTCAATTGGGTGAAATTTTTGAATTAGATCGTGCGACTTTGAAATCCGATGGTGTTTTTCGTAGCAGTCCAAGGGGTTGGTTTACTTTTGGCCATGCTTCATTTGCTTTGCTCTTTTTCTTCGGGCACATTTGGCATGGTGCTCGAACTTTGTTCAGAGATGTTTTTGCTGGTATTGATCCAGATTTAGATGCTCAAGTTGAATTTGGAGCATTCCAAAAACTTGGGGATCCAACTACAAAAAGACAGGGAGTCTGATACCATATTGATCTCTTACTTTTTGCCTCTATTTGATTTTTTTTAATTTGAAATAGGATACTGAAGACTTCTTGATTTGAATCGCTGCTTTTTCTTTGACTCTTGCTCTTTGTTTTATTTGTATCCGGGAGACACTCCTAAATAAACAGATATGGAAGCTATAATTGTAAACCACGATCGAATCTATGGAAGCTTTGGTTTATACATTTCTCTTAGTCTCGACTCTAGGAATAATTTTTTTCGCTATCTTTTTTCGAGAACCGCCTAAAGTTCCAACTAAAAAGTAAAAAGATGAAATGATTCTTTATTATCTTAATTGAAGTAAAGGGCCACCCGATATTGGGTGGCCCTTTAACTTCAATTAGTCCCCGTGTTCCTCGAATGGATCTCTTAATTGTTGAGAGGGTTGCCCAAAAGCAGTATATAAGGCATACCCAGTAAAACTTACAAGTAAACCAGATATAGAGATGGCGACTAGGGTTGCTGTTTCCATTATTATATAATGTCATGATCCCAGTGGATCTATGATAAGATAATTTATTTAGAACGGAATGGTATACAAAGTCAACAGATCTCAATTAATACAAAATAGGATTTATGGGTACACAAAGCGTTGATGGTAGTTCTAAATCTGTTCCAAGACGAACTAATGTAGGGGGTTTATTGAAACCATTGAATTCGGAATATGGTAAAGTAGCTCCCGGATGGGGAACTACTCCTTTAATGGGTGTCGCAATGGCTCTATTTGCGATATTCCTATCTATTATTTTGGAGATTTATAATTCTTCTGTTTTATTGGATGGAATCTCAATGAATTAGATTCACAAGAACTACTAAATCTTAACTTTGCAATACAAAGTGAAGCGTTTGTGTCTCGGATTTTTTTACTCTAGTCTATATTTGGTAGTTCGATCGTGGAATTTCTTTTTTCTGTATTTTCTGGAATATGAGTGTGCGACTTGTTATAATGGATCCTATTGATAGTACAGAGAACGGGTCTGTCATCTTGATAGAGATGGTTTTTTAGTCCGTCAGATATTTATTATAGTATCTTATCTGGAGCACGGAAGATATGAAATAGATTATGAAGTATTCAAACTATGATTCAGACTTAATATTCAATCCCGTGACCGGACTTCAAAAAATTTCAAAGAGTTAGAAGGTATAAATTGAAAGATTTTTCGTCTTTAAAATTTCTTTGTTTATGTTTATTTTGATCAAGGGAGAAACCTTTCTTTGGATTTATAGTCATTATATTTATTCATTGACATTGATAAGTGATGATACAACGGTTCTTAACTCAGGGAATCCTTGCTTTGTACTTAAATTGAGTTTGAAATGAAAGTTTTATTGAATCATCGTGGTTCTAAGATGAATCTGAGGTTTCTAATCGATTTATAGGATCTTAACAATAAAATTCCTATCAATCAATAATTAAAGAAGATAATAGTAAGGCTGCATTACATATTATATTCCATACAAATAAAAAAATACTCAAAAAATAGGTAAATAGAAGATTCAAGAGGCCTCTAATGATCAAGATCAAGAGATGAATGAGCCAACTTGATATTTTGGCATTATAACCACAAAAAGAAAAAGAGTTTTCGGATTTTTCTTTTTTTGTACGTCATCTTAGAGACTATTAACTATTAATTGAATCATAGGAGTAAGACGTTTCTATTATATATCCGTTTCAACTAATATTTTTGTAGTTCTGTTTGAGCGGTACGAGATGAAATTCTCATATACGGCTCTCAGGGGGGGAAATTTTTCTGGTTTACCTATCTCAATAAAGTCTATGATTGGTTCGAAGAACGTCTCGAGATTCAGGCGATTGCAGACGATATAACTAGTAAATATGTCCCTCCTCATGTTAACATATTCTATTGTTTGGGAGGAATTACGCTTACTTGTTTTTTAGTGCAAGTAGCTACGGGGTTTGCTATGACCTTTTACTATCGTCCGACTGTTACTGAGGCTTTTGCTTCTGTTCAATATATAATGACTGAAGTTAACTTTGGTTGGTTAATCCGATCAGTTCATCGATGGTCGGCAAGTATGATGGTCCTAATGATGATCCTACACGTATTTCGTGTATATCTCACGGGTGGCTTTAAAAAACCTCGCGAATTAACTTGGGTTACAGGTGTGGTTCTTGGTGTATTGACCGCATCTTTTGGTGTAACTGGTTATTCCTTACCTTGGGACCAAATTGGTTATTGGGCAGTAAAAATTGTAACAGGCGTGCCGGACGCCATTCCTGTAATAGGATCACCTTTGGTAGAGTTATTACGAGGAAGTGCTAGTGTAGGACAATCGACTTTGACGCGTTTTTATAGTTTACACACTTTTGTATTACCTCTTCTTACCGCTGTATTTATGTTAATGCATTTTCCAATGATACGCAAGCAGGGTATTTCAGGTCCGTTATAACCTTCTATAGAAT